TTCGATTTCCTAAGTTTCCTACCAGATCCCATCGATCGAATCCCGTATTTGATAAATACGATACATCTAAGTCATACAAGTAAAGAGATGGATTCATGGAGAAGGGAAGAAAACAGGTTTCTGACTCGTAATGGAATAGAATTCAGTATCGAGACCGGTGTTTGGGTTTTTCATGAACAGAGAGATTGCTTGATTCATTCCTTCACCTTAAGGACAGAAAAAGGAATGAATCAAATTCTATTGAGTCTGACTCATAGTGATCATTTATTAAGGAATGACTCTGGTTATCCAATGTTTCAACAACCGGGAGCAATTTACTTACGATACTTAGTTGACATTCATAAAAAGGATCTACTGAATTATGAGGTCAATACATCCTGTTTAGCAGAAAGACAGATATTCCTTGCTCATTATCAAACAATCGCTTATTCACAATTTCCGTGTGGTGGGATTAGATTTGATGATTACAAATCACTACCCTTTTCGCTCGGCCTAGGCATATCCCCCCCTAGGGGTATTTTAGTGATAGGTTCTAGAGGAACTGGGCGAGCCCATTTGGTCCAATCCCTAGCGACAACCTCCTATCTTCCTTTCATTAAGGTATTTCTGGACCGATTGTTTTATAAATTCATTTTTAATGAGCTCGATCTTTATGACACTATGGATGCGCTTGATGAGGCGGATATTGCTGGTATTGATTTGGATGATGATAGCGATCCTAAGGACTATATGGATGCGCTTAATAATGTGGTGGATATTGATGATGGTTTTGATATTAGTGATGATATCTATTCTTACTTGGACTTGGACTTGGACCTGGAGCTGGAGGAGCTAACTTTGATGGAGGATCCTATACTTAGGTATCTGCTCGGTCTGGACATCGAACTAGTTTGTATCGACTTTCAATTCGAATTCGTAAGAGCAATGTGTCCTTGCATAGTATGGATTCCAAACATTCATGATCTGTATATGTTTAACGTGGAGTCCCTCGCTTTCTTTTTGAACTATCTCTCCCGGGATTGTGAAAGACGGTCCACTAGAAATATTCTTGTTATTGCTTCGACTTATCTTCCCCACAAAGTGGATCCCGCTCTAATAGCTCCGACTAAATTAGATACATGCATTAAGATACGAAGGCTTCCTATTCCACAACAACGAAAGCACCTTTTCACTCTTTCATATACTAGGGGATTTCGCTTGGAAAAGACAATGTTCCATACTAATTCAGTCGGTTCCACCCTAACCATGGGTTACAATGCACGAGATCTTGTAGGACTTAACCATCAGGCCGTATCGATGAGTATAGCACAGAGTAAATCAATTATAGACACTAATACAGTTAGACTCGCTTTTGTTGGACAAACTTGGTTGTTCCGAGAACGTCTAATTCAGGTGCATCATGGGATCCTTTTCTATCAGATAGGAAGAGCTGTTGTACAACATGGAATTCTAAGTAATTACCTAAGTCAAAGTAATAGGAATCGCCCTCTAGATTTGATATCTATCTATATGACGAAGCAATCATGGCACAAAGGGCAAGGTTATCTGTCCAAATGGTTCTTCGAACTTGCAACGAACATAAAGAAATTCACTCTATTTATTTATCTTTTGAGTTCTTCTGCCGGATCGGTCGCTCAAGATCTTTGGTCTCTATCCGGACCCGATGCAAAAAATTGGGCCATTTCTTATGGATTCATTCTGGATGATTCTGTTCTAGTTGACGTCCTAGTACACGCAGCAGCCGCTCTGGAGGGATGCTTACCGAAGGATCGAGTGACATGGCCCGGACTAAGGAATCCTTTCGATCTGATGCAAGATGCATTTTTTTCCTTTGGTCGTTTATTTATCTATGAAGCATCGGATTTTCTAAAATCGAGGGAAGACAAGCAATGCGGCGCGGACTTGTCAGCGGAGTCTTTTTTCCTGCAAATACTTTGGGCTCCTAGAATGTGGCAACCTGGGGGCTTGTTATTTGATTGGTACAGTATAAGGGTCAATCCGGCGGTACTTCCTTATTGGGCCGGGTCATTCAGGGGCAAGCCAATCCTTTCTGATGATGATTTTTCTCAGGATGACTATATGCAGCCTTTTAGTAACTATAGAGAACTTATTGACGATGAAGAGAAACAATATACTCTTGCTGTTGGTGAAAGGAGGAAGCGTCGAAGGCCGCCTAAGCAAAAGTATTCTTTTCCACCTACAAAATATACAAAGGATGAGTTTAGAAAGATGTATTCAGATGGTTTGGGGGGTGAAGAGGAAGCATATTCTGGTCTAGAGCCTGCGCTTCAAAAGAGGGATCCAGAGGCTAAGAAGCTTGAAAAGAATGAGCTGAAGGAGATAACGGATAAGCTTCGAGGAGATATTCTTGATACAGAGGAGGAACTTGCATGGGAGGAGTTTCTAAAGGAGCTTGAAGAGATAGAGACTGCTTGGGATTTCGCGGATCTTGGACCCATAGAACAAATCATTTTTTACAGAGGCCAACCCATTTGGTACC